GTTAAGATAAATTAAGGGTTTGCTCCGGATTTTTCTTCCATTTAGGTGTCATAGACCGAGAGGGATATTTTCATTCCTTGTCTACTCGTTTCTTTAACAGTATTTTCCGTACCACAGCCATTAGGAATAGAGAATCCATATCAAAGAAAGGTCTAACTGTTGGAATAGTCATATATTGCTATTTGATCTATATCTATTGATCTATTGTGGTTAGTAAGATCGGTAAATTAGGTGAAGGTAAGGAAAGAGAGGGATTCGAACCCTCGGTAAGCAAAAGCCTACATAGCAGTTCCAGTGCTACGCCTTCAACCACTCGGCCATCTCTCCTACATAATGATTATGACCTAAAAACCGAAAATCGAGTGAATAATTCATTATTCATATTAGAATTAGATTATTGGGTAGGTACAACCAATCAATTCTAAATAGAAAGCGATAAAAATAGAAAATTGTTTTCTTATAAAAACTATTAAAAAAATTCTATTCATGTTTGCAAAAACAATGTTATCTTCTTTTTCTGATTATCTATTTAATCTATTTATACTATACCGACCGCATTAAATCAATAAATTAGAAATTCTAACGAATCGACTGAGCTAGGGTTCTATATTTTATAGACTATGGTTAATGGATATCTTTAGATCATGATTCTATTTAGACTACGATTCCATACCAGAAGAATTCTCAAATTGCTTTTTAGGCCTGTTATCAACAAAAATCCTTATCCCATCTATCTATTAAAAATACAAATTGATAAACAATTTTTTTATAGTTGATTGTCTAGTGATATCCGCTAAGTACACAAAAAAAATGGGCCCATTTTCATCATACAATGATTACTCGATTCGATCCTTTTTCTTCTTTGTATCATAATTCAATCAACTTAGGTTTTTCTAAGCTGTAACTTCAATCAAATAAGAATAGTTTCTTTCGTTGATAGACTATTCCAGTAAGATGGAATCCAATGCGGTTCCCAATATTTAGTTCTTAATTCTTATCAATCAATTCCTGTTCCTGTAATGTAAAAAAGAACAATTTGAATATTGTTTTTAATATTTAATATTGGGCCATATTTTTTAATGATAATGAATCTGTTTTTATGTTATTTCGTACTGTAAAATTCTTTTCCTTGTGGGATCATTTTCCCCCGAGAAGTAATGAGAACAATGATAGAATGGATTGCTACCTATGTCTAGATCGCGGATAAATGGAAATTTTATTGATAAAACCTTTTCGATTGTAGCCAATATCTTATTACGAATAATTCCGACAACTTCAGGAGAAAAAGAGGCATTTACTTATTACAGAGATGGTGCGATTTGACTTTTTTTTGACTCTCGGTTTTACGAGAAATACACATGATTCGTGATCGGGAAAAAAAGAAAAAAATCTACGCTTGTAGAAGGTAAAGTTTGGAAATAGAACAATTCCTTCTGTCGTGTATCCTCGATTAATGCAGCCTCAGATGCTATGTTTAAATTCTCGATTCTAGTATTGAGCGAAAGGTTATACCTATAGGTTCGGTATTACGGGTCAATCCTAACCAATAGGTAGCAGAGGGGAAGAAGCACTACACCTAGAAATTAACAACACAAAAACTTTGTTATATTATAAATTATCCCCTTCTTTAGCAAGCTTGGGACTAAAAGAATGGTTGGGACAACAAACATCCATCTCGTTTGTATTTTGGATACCCGTATAACCATCGAAGGCTGTTGAAGTGACTAATTCCTGGACATTGGGAAGCGTTGAGAACAAAGAAATTGTTGGAGTTATCTTTTCTCTCTAGTAACAATACGTTTGATGTTAAGAAAAGATCTCTTGCAGGAAGGTTGGCTAGAGATTTCTTGTAAAAACACTAGCCCTACTTAGTTCATAATGAGAAGATTTTCATCTTCTTTATCATTTTATCATTATGCACATAAGGGAGGAGCCGTATGAGATGAAAATCTCATGTACGGTTCTGTAACGGAGATTCTGTGAATTGAATGACGACCGTAACGGATGTCAGCTCAATCCGAAGGGAATTATGCGGAAGCTTTACAGAATTATTATGAAGCTATGCGACTAGAAATTGATCCCTATGACCGAAGTTATATACTCTATAACATAGGACTTATCCACACAAGTAACGGAGAACACACGAAAGCTTTGGAATATTATTTTCGAGCGCTCGAACGAAACCCATTCTTACCACAAGCTTTTAATAATATGGCCGTGATCTGTCATTACGTGCGACTATCTCCACTATAGAAATAAAAAGTAAATAAAGATCAAATTCACTAGTAAATACTAGAAAAAGGGCTTTCTACATATGCATTGTCTAAAACAACGATTTTTATCAGCTGTAGAAAAGAAAGAAACTTCATAGAAGTTGAAATATGAAGAAATAGATATGCCTAGCTGTTTTATTCTATGGGTAAAGGATCTAATTGATAGAGTAAGCACCGTAAAGATCAATTAGTAAGGTTTTGCGCCGATACAAAAATAACTGCTTACT